TCATACTGGAAATTACGATCAAGGATTGCTCTATCAATCACCATCTACTTCAGAGATGCCTTCTGAAACATTTTTCAAATCAAAAAGTTCAATATCTTCCCACGAATTAGTGAATCAGGCAGGGTTCTTTTGTGCAGAATAAGAAAGAGCGGGTCAATCTTTGAAAATTTCATTGTAAATGTAGTAAATGTGAAATACTCATACAAATACAAATGGTGGAGAGATCAAGAAGATGCAGCAGGATCTTTTATCTGATTGGTTAGTCAAGCATGAGCTAGTTCATAGATCTTTGGGCTTCGATTGCCGAGGAATAGAGACTTTACAAATCAAAACCGAGAATTGGTACTCCATTGCTGTCATTTCATATGTATATGGTTACAATTATTTACGCTCCCAGTGTGCCTATGATGTAGCACCAGGCGGATTTTTAGCTAGTGTGTATCATCTTACGAGAATACAATATGGTGTAGATAAACCAGAAGAGGTATGCATAAAAGTATTTGTCCCAAGGAGTAATCCTAGAATCTCGTCTGTTTTCTGGATTTGGAAAAGTGCTGATTTTCAAGAACGCGAATCTTATGATATGTTGGGAATCTCTTATGATAATCATCCACGCCTTAAACGTATCTTGATGCCTGAAAGTTGGATAGGCTGGCCCTTACGTAAGGACTATATTACCCCAAATTTCTATGAAATACAAGATGCTCATTGAATGATAAGGAAACTAATGTTCACTTATACGACACAACTCCAGATTTCATTCAAGTCAAGGAATATTTTGACGTTCTGTTCTAGATGAAACAGAGTAACTGGACTCTAATTCGTATTATGGATAGGCCTAAAAAAGGCTTCATTGCTATTCCCGAATTTGGAAAAGATCATATCTATTTTGTATGAGCAGAAACCAAAAGATGAATCAAAAGAGTTCTGCACCATGAACTTTGTACCGCGCACATCACTTAGACAGACCTCGGAACGTAAGCATAAGCAAGAGTGAAGAAATAGAATAAATATAAAAGAAAATGCGAAATTCCGAAATAAAAAGGGATTGAATTTTTTTTGTACTGTGTCTGAAATGCATCCTGTTTATTCCTATCCTTCAATTCCTCTATACTTTTTTTAAGTTTTTTTAAATTAAAACTTTTTTTTATATATATATGAAGACTTAACACTTGAAGACTTAACACTCTTTTTGAGTGAGAGAAAGCACAATATGAACAAACAAGAAAGAAAAAAGAAAGAAAAAAGAAAGGGGAACATAATCCCACTTTAGTTCTTTACCATAACCATACATATATTTTTTACCATCTCTAAAAATGGAGGTATATATCTATACGCTAGATGAATAAGTATGTATCATGCTCTAGACTATTAACTGACGAATATATATCCCGATCTGTCTCGATTAATTTGTATAAATATACATCCGATATATTATTCATATGTCAGGAACCAGATTTGAACTGGTGACACGAGGATTTTCAGTCCTCTGCTCTACCAACTGAGCTATCCCGACATTTCCCGTGCATCATCCTAGTAGAGTACTTGTATCTATGTCAATTAAAGGGACTAAAAAGTATTAAAAAATTTTATCTAATAAATGTAAGGATAATGATATAGACTGTGAATGATTCAATAATAGAGATTCCTTGCCCATATATGTTCATTTGTACAGGTATCTATCCAAATTGGGATAAGATCCAAAGATTTCTCTTCGGATCCATTTGTGAAAGAGTAGAGTGAATGAGAAAGAAAGATAGTGAATTTTGTTTGAACCACTGATGAAAAAAAAAAAGAGGATAAATAAATAGTTAGGAAGTAAAATGGACTTTTTGTTGGGGATAGAGGGACTTGAACCCTCACGATTTCTAAAGTCGACGGATTTTCCTCTTACTATAAATTTCATTGTTGTCGGTATTGACATGTAGAACGGGACTCTCTCTTTATTCTCGTCCGATTAATCAGTTTTTCAAAAGATCTATCAAACTCTGGAATGAATGATTTGATCACTGAATGTTCGATTTTTCCTTCAACTTCGATTGGAATGGATTCACAATAACTCTGAATTTTTTCTTTCATATATATATATTCGATAGATTCGGGTCGTGATTAATCGTTTGATATGTTAGTATGTATACGTACGTATTAGATATATAGGGCCGTCCTTTCTGTAATTTCGATAGAGGGATTCCAGCTACCAACACAACGTAGTCAACTCCATTCGTTAGAACAGCTTCCATTGAGTCTCTGCACCTATCCTTTTTTATTCTAGTTTTATAAACTCTTGTTTTCAAAATAAAGATTTGGCTCAGGATTGCCCATTTTTAATTCCAGGGTTTCTCTGAATTTGGAAGTTACCACCTAGTAGGTTTCCATACCAAGGCTCAAGCCAATCAAGTCCGTAGCGTCTACCAATTTCGCCATATCCCCCTTTGATTTGAGACCAAGATCCAGTTGGAATTCCACCCATCTCTTTCATTTTTTTTTGAACCGTTGAATTCATTAGATAATGATTCCCATATCGAAAAAGTGTATGCTGCTATTTGATTTTTTTGGCGATCCTCTATCAGTTTATCTCTATTGGATAAAACTTGTTTCAATCAGAAATGATTCTATCATTGATGTATCCGCAATTCAATATAGATAGATATATCCCACATATATATGTTTCTCCCTCCCTTTCTTTTTTACAGTGCGATTTGGAATACTGGAACGGTCGATATTCATTCTTTTTTTTTTTCGTCCTATCTCTTCCTTTTCCGAATGAAACCAGAAAAATGTCTTATTCTAATTTGGATTGTGTATCTTTATCCTTATCTTATCCTTTTCTTAGGACCGATCCGCTCGCTATAATTATTGCTATAACTGCTTTACTTTACTTTAATTTACTTAAATTTAAATTTAAATTTACTTTAATTTACTTAAATTTAAATTTACTTTAATTTACTTTAATTAATTTACTTTAATTTAAATTTAAGAAATAAATACTTTTTTTTTATATTAAGTTTATAATTATATTAAGTTTATAATCATAATTTATAATTTTATATTATAAATTTTATATTATCTATATTATCATTAATACATATATATATATATTAATATTAAATATTAAAATATAAATTTAATGTATAAATAAATGTATAAATAAATGTATAAATATATAAATAAAATGCATAAAATAAAAAAAATAGAATGTATAAATATTAATTAATGTAAAGAATGAAAATTCTACTAATTAGTCTTAGTCATATACTAATTAGTCATATATTTCTATTAGAGAAATATCTATTAGAAAAATAGATAGAAAAATAGAATTCTATTAATTCCATTTAGTCATATCTAGTTCTATATCATTAGTTATATTGGTTATATCTAATATAACTAATGATATATATATAATGATATAGATATAACTATAGAACTATGAATTATATAGTTCATATTAAATTAATAGCTAATAGCTAAGCTAAGATCCAGCAGTTTCCTGAATTCCTATACACTATTTCTATTTGTTATACTATTTCTATTTCTGTTATGTGAGCCCGCTTAGCTCAGAGGTTAGAGCATCGCATTTGTAATGCGATGGTCATCGGTTCGATTCCGATAGCTGGCTTTTTTTCTCTATCGATTTTTCCATGATTGATAATCTCTCCTTTTCTCAAAAAAAAAATGTTGGATCACCGATCTATTATGTCGTGGTAACTTGTAACTATGAATAAAAAATGGATTGGAGCAATTAGATCTCTACAGAACAAATCATAAAACGGAGCCTCAACTTCCTATATATACATATACAAAAAATCCGGATATTAATAGAATTCATTTCATTCTACTTTGTAATACTTCAGTAAATTTAGCTTTGCTTTGTTTATTCTTTAGTTCAGTCTTAATTTAAGATTTCTTCTGTAAAATGAAATTTCAATAAAATAAAAAAAGGAGTCTTTATGTCTCGTTACCGAGGACCTCGTTTCAAAAAAATACGCCGTCTGGGGACTTTACCAGGACTAACTAGTAAAAGACCTAAATCCAGAAGTGATCTTAAAACCCAATTGCGTTCTGGGAAAAGATCGCAATATCGTATTCGTCTAGAAGAAAAACAGAAATTGCGTTTTCATTATGGTCTGACGGAGCGACAATTAGTTAGATATGTACATATCGCTGGAAAAGCCAAAGGTTCAACAGGTCAGGTTTTACTACAACTACTTGAGATGCGTTTGGATAACATCCTTTTTCGATTGGGTATGGCTTCAACCATTCCTGGAGCTAGGCAATTAGTTAACCATAGACATATTTTAGTTAATGGTCGTATAGTGGATATACCAAGTTATCGTTGCAAACCCCGAGATATTATTACTACGAAGGATAAACAAAGATCGAAAGCTCTGATTCAAAATTATATTGCTTCATCCCCCCCCGAGGAATTGCCAAAACATTTGACTATTGACTCATTCCAATATAAAGGATTAGTAAATCAAATAATAGATAGTAAATGGATCGGTTTGAAAATAAATGAGTTGTTAGTCGTAGAATATTATTCCCGCCAGACTTGAACCTAACGAAAATAACAAAGAAAGATTCAGAGAATTTTGCCCTCTTTTCGGCGAAGTAAATAGATCTAAGGGCCTTGATCCGCATTTTTCTCATTCACGTATTACAAATAGATCAGCAGTAGGATTTTTTTTTTTCTTTTTTGCTCTTTCTGATATTTGTATTTTACGTACCGCAGTAATGTAATTAGGAATAGAGAATTTCTGGAATAGAGAATTTCTATCAAATAAAAGTCTTATTGCTGAAATAATGGTATCCATTGTTATTTGATTTGATACATTGTGGTCGGTAACGTTGGTGAATTAACAGAAACGGAAAGAGAGGGATTCGAACCCTCGGTAAACAAAAGCCTACATAGCAGTTCCAATGCTACGCCTTGAACCACTCGGCCATCTCTCCTACATAATCTTATTATTGACCAGAAACCGAGTGAATAGCGAGTCATTCAT